ACGAAATAACATAAAAACGGATTCATTAAAATAAAAAGGAAGACCTTTTACTCATACTCAAATTGTTTCGTTTTGACAGGAATCAATAAAAAAAAAAAAAAAAAAAATCCGGGGGACGGTTCATGAATTTGAAATCAATCTATGGGTTAAGAAGTTGGAGTAAGGAGTTGTTGTTGAAAAATCTAAAACTGGAAAGGCATTTTAGAATTTTTATGAAAATTGAATAATGATCTAAAGATATCCATTAAACACAGTCTAAAAAAATGGATCAATCGTTGAATTCGTTTCAATTGAGAGATTAAATCCGGTATAAATATTAGAAAGGGCGGAAACCCCATCTTCGCAAACATGAATAGATATATCTTTATTTTACAATTTTTCACAAAAAAGATTTATGCGGAAGGATTTGTCTTTGATGAAAAGTTTTCTATTTTTAGAGTTCAATTTTTTAATAATTTTAATTCAATGTAGATACCTATCCAAAATAATATGAATGACTCACTATTAACTCGGTTTTTTGGCCATAATCATTATGTAGGAGAGGTGGCCGAGTGGTTCAAGGCGTAGCATTGGAACTGCTATGTAGACTTTTGTTTACCGAGGGTTCGAATCCCTCTCTTTCCGTACTCTTCACCTAATTCACCAATGTTACTGACTGCAATGCATCAAATAAGAATGTATACTCCAACAGTTAGACCTTTCTTTTCTTTGATATCGATTATGTATTCCTAATCCAAATCTTCTGTGGTACGAAAAATACTGGGCAAAATGGACAAGGAATGAAAATCCCCTACCGATCTATGATACATGAATGAGATCAAAATCCCCAGATCAAACCCCTTACCTTACTTACCCCGGGTCCCTTTACTTAAGCCAAAATGGAGAGGTCAAAATTGTCCGAACCCTTGTTATTTTAGTTGGGGTTAAGTCTGACGAGAGTAATATTCTACAACTAGCAATTCATTTATTTTCAAACCGACCCATTTACTATCTATTATTTGATTGACGAATCCTTCATATTGGAATGGGTGAAGAGTCAAATGGTTTGGCAACTCCTCGCGGGGGGATGAATCAAGATAATTTTGAATCAGAGCCCTAGATTTTTGCTCATCCCTCACTGTAATAATATCTCGGGGTTTACAGCGATAACTTGGTATATCTACTATACGACCATTAACTAAAATATGTCTATGGTTAACTAATTGGCGGGCTTGAGGAATAGTCGAAGCCATACCCAATCGAAAAAGGATGTTATCCAAACGCATTTCAAGTAATTGTAGTAAAACCTGACCTGTTGATCCTTTGGCTTTTCCGGCGATACGAACGTATTTAAGTAATTGTTGTTCTGTAAGACCATAATGAAAGCGCAATTTTTGTTTTTCTTCTAAACGAATACGATATTGAGATTTTTTTCCGGGGCGCGATTGGTTTCTAAGATCGCTTCCGGCTCTAGGCTTTTTACTAGTTAGTCCCGGTAAAGCCCCCAGACGACGGATTTTTTTGAAACGAGGCCCTCTGTAACGTGACATAAAGACTCCTTATTTTTTATGAAATTTCATAAAACAAAATTAAAACTAAACTAAAATATGATAAATTAATCGAAATTTACTGAAGTATTGTATTACAAAGAATAATTAGAGGAATTGTATCAATATCCGGACCTTATTGTATATAAATAATTGTATTATATAAATAAATAAAAATATAAATAAATAGAAATAAAAAGAATTTAAAATAATAATAAAAAAATTCAGGGTTCTTTTCTTGATTGATTTGTTCTACAGAGACCGAACTCCTCCAATCCCATTTTTATTCATAATTGGAAGTTCCTACGAGATGATAGGGTGACCCTTGGGAAAAGGGAAAGAAGTTTTTCGCTTTGATTTCACATTATCAATTATGTAAAAAATCAAAAATCAAACAAACGGAGAAAAGCCGGCTATCGGAATCGAACCGATGACCATCGCATTACAAATGCGATGCTCTAACCTCTGAGCTAAGCGGGCTCACATAACATAAATTGTACACGTATACTAATTTAGTAAACTACTGAGATATTAACTGTTCATTCTTAGCTATTTCATACGAAATATGATATATAGAAAAATAGAAATTCATAAGAAATATGATATATAGAAATTCATAAGAAATATGATATATAGAAAAATAGAAATATCAAAAATAAGGAAGAATAGAAAATAGAATTTTATAATTTCCAAACATATTGGATATTTGAATATTATAGAACATACCTATTAATATAGCGATATTATTAAATATCGCTATATAAAATTTTGATCTATTTCTCAAATATATGTTTATCAATAATAAATATCTTAATTAGCTTAATTAGATGGTAAGATTTTTTATTCTATGTTTACTATTTTTTATTACATAATTTTATTATATTTCATATATATTTTATATATAGAAATATATATATTTCATTTTAATTTAATTTGAAAATATATTTTCATATTTCATTTTAAATAAAATCGAGTAAAGTAATGTAATTAAGTTTAGAATCTTATTCTATTTCTATATTTATTGTATATTACAATCTTATAATATTATTATTTATTATATATAATTCGAAATAATTTCATATTTTTCGAAATAATTTCATATTTAATTAATAAATAATTCTTTTTTTGAATTCTCTTCTAATTCTAAATTAACGGAATGATTAGTTATAGCCATTTTATTAGTTTTAGTTATGGCTATTAATTTTAAATTAATAATACTCAAATCTTCCTTTTCGTTTTTTTGTTATGTTATAATGTTTTTTTTTGTTATGTTATAGAAGACCTGCCCTAAGAATAACATGAAAGATAAAAGCGCAATCCAGATCATAATGAAACACTCCTCTGGTTTCATTCGGAAAGGTGAAAGCTAAGACGAAAAAAAAAAAAAAAAAAAAAAAAAAAGAATCGACCGTTCAAGTATTTAAAATTGCACGCTAAAAACGGTAGAAATAGGGGTAAGTATAATAAATATATATTATACTATAATATATATGTTATGCGATCTATATTGAATTGATGATATAGAAATGATAGAATCATTTCTGATTGGACCAAATACGGGTCTCCGATAGAGATGAAAAAAAATATACAAGAAATCAAATCAAATAGTAGAAAACACTTTTCAATATAGGAACCGGTATCTAATGAATTCAACCGGTCCAGCATAATAGAAATGAAAGAAAAAAGGGGGGGCGGCATCATGATGTGATCTTAATCACATCAAAAAAAAGAGGGGATATGGCGAAATTGGTAGACGCTACGGACTTAATTGGATTGAGCCTTGGTATGGAAACCTACCAAGTGAGAACTTTCAAATTCAGAGAAACCCTGGAATTAAAAATGGGCAATCCTGAGCCAAATCCTGTTTTATGAAAATAAACAAGGGTTTCATAAACCGAAAATAAAAAAGGATAGGTGCAGAGACTCAATGGAAGCTGTTCTAACAAATGGAGTTGGCTGCATTGTGTTAGTAAAGGAATCCTTCCATCGAAACTTCAGAAAGGATGAAGGATAAACCTATATACATACGTATAGTACTGAAATACTATCTCAAAATGATTAATGACGACCCAAATCTGTATTTTTTTATATTTATATGAAAAATGAAAGACTTGTTGTGAATCGATTAAAAATTGAAAAACGAATCGAATATTCATTGATCAAACCATTCACTCCACCATAGTCTGATAGATCTTTTTACTAATTGATTAATCGGACGAGAATAAAGATAGAGTCCCGTTATACATGTTAATATCGACAACAATGAAATTTATAGTAAGAGGAAAATCCGTCGACTTTAGAAATCGTGAGGGTTCAAGTCCCTCTATCCCCAAAACGACCCGGTTGACTCCCTAATTATTTATTTTCATTTTATCATTTTGTTAGCGATTCAAATCAAAATTCGTTATATTTATCATTCATTCTCATTCTACTCTTTTCTTTCACAAACGGATCTGAGCGAAAATTTTTTTCTTATCACAAGACTTGTGTGTGATATATATGATACGCGTACAGTACAAATGATTTGAGCAAGGAATCCATTAAATTTTAATAATTAACAATACATATCATTACTTGTACTGTACTGAAACTTTGAAAATTTATTTTTGAAGATCCAAGAAATTCTATTAGATCCTGTATAATACTTTGGAATACTTTTTCGTTTTTCTAATTGACTAATTGACATAGACCCAAGTCCTATATTAAAATAAAATGAGGATGATGCGTCGTGAATGGTCGGGATAGCTCAGCTGGTAGAGCAGAGGACTGAAAATCCTCGTGTCACCAGTTCAAATCTGGTTCCTGGCACATGAGTAATTTGTATGAGTATATATTCTAAAAATTAATTGATATGGGTCGACATACATATTCATTAATAGTATAAATCATGATACATATTTATCCATCTAAATGTCGGAGATATACCCCTTATATATATCATATGTATATTTATATATATCATATGTATATAAAGTATACAAAAGAATTCCATTTTGTTTCCTCTTGTTTTTTTATTTGTCCATACTGTGTCTCCTTTTGTTCAAAAAAAACGTTAATACTTTATACATATTCGAAAGGCTAAATTAGTTAGTTGAAAGAGAAAAAGTATAGTCTAGAGGAGTTGAGGGATGGGAATAGCCAAAGTTCATTTCAGATACAGTACAAATAGAATTCAGATACAGTACAAATAGAATATGATCCTCTTTCATTTCCTTCTATATTTTTTTTCATATTCTATTTCTTCATTTCCTCCTATGTTACTTTCTATAGCCCATCTAAGTGATGTGCGCGGTACATAGTTCATAATGCGGAACTCTTTTAGTTTCATCCTAGTGGCTCGGCTCATTCCAAAAAGTATCTTCAAAATTTGAGAATCTCAATGAATCCTCTAATTTTTTTTTTAGTATTTATTTTATTTAGTATTTAGCCCACCCAATAACTAAAAAAAAAAATAATATGTGAATGAAACTTCAA